GCAATAACAAGAATATTTCTATTGGAGCATCCTTCAGATAGATGGTTCACTAATAGACCTAGGGATAAGTAATTCGACTCATTCACATCCAGATCATGAATGTTTGGAATCCATATTATGCAAGGAGACATCGCTTTTGCTAATTCGAATTGAAGGGTGGGGCCTAGTTCCGACATCCTATCTATAGTTGGCGCATTCATCATAGTTAGCTCTTCCAGCTCCGTATCAAGGTCAGGATCCATCTCGTCACTAGCATCAATCGCGTCACTAGCAGCGTCACTAGCATCAATCTCGTCACTACCACCAACCTTTATCTCGTAATAATCCTCATCTTCATCCTCATCCATAACTTTTGGCTTGTTATCGTTCAGAAATACCGTAATGAAAGGAACATAGGAATTTGTAGCTAGGTATTTGACCAAATAGGAGCGTCCAGTTCCTATAGAACCTATCACTAAAATTCCCCTAGAGGGGGATAAGGCTAAGCGGAGCGAAAAGGGTTTTCGATGAGATGGGCAGTGCAAAGTAGTAGTCCCACACGAAGTTTGGGAATAAGTGATTGTCTGATAATGAGCAAGGAATACCCGTCTTTCTGCTAAACAGGATGGATTGAACTCATAATTCAATAGATCCTTTTTATGAATATCAACCAAGTATCGTAAGTAAATTGCTCCCGGTTCTTCAATCATTTGATAACCAGAGTCATTCTTTGATAAACGATCACTATGAGTCAGACTCAATAGAATTTGATCAATCCTTTGTTCTGTCGTTAAGGCGGAGAACTGAACCAAGAATTCTCTTTCTTCATCATCAATCAAATCACTGTTCGCGACCCAGGATTCTATTTTATCATCAACCCAATCCCCGTTCCAGTTTTTTCTTTTTCTTATCAATGAATAGATCTCTTTACTTGTATGACTTAGATGTCTCGTATTTCTCGAAAAAGTGATTCGATTGATGGGATTTGATATGAGATCGATGAGATTGATATTCAAATATATCTTCTTAGAACGGAATTGTTCCAGAGCAACTAGAAAGAGATTCTTTACCCAGAAAGAATTTGGTTCAGATGTAGGATACCTATCCAGAAGTTTTCGCAACTCAATCATAGATGATTCCATCATCAAAGATTTGACCTTTTCGAACTCTGTCTGTAACTCACTAGAGGCCCCGGAAACAAAGAGAAGCTGGGTACAAACGAGATATCCAGCAACAACAAGAAGGAAAAGGATTGAATAGAAGAACTCCCAAACACTTGGCGATCTCAGATGTGTCGATATCAATGGTGACTCATTATTTCGATGAATCATTTCTTCGGACAGAAGAACATTATGTAAACACTTATTCGAAATCTCACTTATCAGATTAAGACGCGCTTTTTTCCAAAGAATTCGCCACGATCTACCCAATCTATGCCTAATATCCCGAAAGATGAATACCAATTTTTTACTGCTACTTCGTATTATGGATACCAATTTTTGACTATTACGTAGTATCAGCCATAGTTCTGGAAAAGTATCTGAAATCGGCAATAGGTCTGAAAAAGTATCTACAAAATTATCTACAAATATCCAGTACCCTGTCAAGAACCATGGCATATATGTTTGGAATAGATTCGATTTTGAGAGAGTTGAAAGAGCCCTTTGTTGAAAGGTTCTATACATCTGCCCTTTCGCAAGGCATTTCTTTAGACAAAGACGCCGTTTTTTCCTCTTTTTGCATGGTAAATCTTTCTCAGAACATGGAGTGGGAATCAAACCCATGTTTGAATTGAGATACTGATGCAAGTTCTTCTCTTCTGAATCCGATAGATTCCTAGCTGAAAGAGGTTGACAACAAGTTCTTTCAAAATGCACTCTTTGTCCCTCTGTTAGGGGTGTTCCAGAAATGTCTGCGATCGAGAAACTAGTTCTACGGACGAAGGGATCGTATCGACTTGGAAAATGGAAAGATTTGTACAAGTTATACGTTTCGTCACCACTTTGTGGAAAATCGTTAGGTATGAATATGTTAGATACCTGTGACTCGATTGGTGAAATAGTCTCTCTCCCCCCAAAAGCATATTCGACGGGCAAAGAAAATATTTTGTTGCGAATGAACAAGATATTGAGGAATTGTCCATATGTCAAATCAGAATTATGGATATGGGCCTTTTCCACAGAAAAGGGGAATCTTGTGTTAGAATAGAAGCAGAAGTGATGTGGATTATTCAAGAATCGAAGTCGATTTGCTTTATAAAAAGAAGATATCAATGAACTTCGATGAAATGTTTTCACGGGATTCAGCCAATTGTCTTGATTGTGGAATATCATTGAGAAATAGGAATCCGCCCTATCAAAGGATTTCCCGCGATTTTTTCTTGGGTCAATCATCCACTTTGGTATCTTATTGAACAAAAAGGGTGCTATTTTTCCTCCATTGACCAAGAATTTCGATTTTCGGGAAGTATCATGATCGTCCAATAAAAATGGTTTCCATTTTTTCAAATGAACAATTGGAA